CCTCATCCATACATAACGAATTAATTGGTATAGTATATTCATACCATAACATAGGAAGAGTAAGAACTAGGATTCTGATCGATACTGAAACTCATAGGTAAGAAAATGGATTTATGGATGGAATCAAATATGCAGTAGTTACAGGAAAAAGTCTTCGGGAAGAATCAATCTTTCATTAAATATCAAAATCAAGACGATGTATTTGGGCCATACGCTCATTTACAGACTTATTGTGAAAATTGTGAGACATCCATTTACAAAAAATATGCGCAAAAAAACAAATATATTTGTCAACATTGTGCATTTCATTTACCAATGGAGAGTTTCGATCGAATCGAATCTTTGATTGATTCGGGTACTTGGAGTCCTACGGATGAGAATATGGTTTCTATTGATATGAGATTCTTAGATCCACATAGAAGATTTTGAACAATCTGGAAAATGGGAATGTCGATATTTCTTAGACAATAATGGATTTTTGAGAGGATCAAGAATTTGACTATTTTGACTCTCGTCAAATATAAAGAAGGAATTCTCAGAAAGATACCGAGAGGAAGGAGAAGTAGATAAGCATTTGTTCAACAATGACAAATTGAACTTGAAGACCTTGTATACTTCTAATGTCGAATCAGGATCAACAAAGACAGAAATCAAGGATTGGGTCGAACTCTTCTTGTTAAGGTAATAGCTATGAATAGTCATCTTCTACCCCGAAAGAGGGGCACTTATTATGGGACATACAATGCATTAGAGGCGTATGATCATTCCGCTTGCACCGGGTTATTCTATTCCACCTCTTCTAGAGAAAAGAACTTCAAGAAAAATACTAAATAACATGGCGATCCATTTATACAAAATCTCTAGTCCGAGCACACGCAAAGGAGCTGTAGACAGTCAAATGAAATCCAATCCACGAAATAAATTGATCTATGGACGACATCATTGTAGTAAAGGTCGTAATGCCAGAGGAATCATTACCGTAAGGCATAGAGGGGGGGGTCATAAGCGCTTATACCGTCGAATCGATTTTCGACGGAATCAAAAAAGCATATCTGGTAGAATCGTAACCATAGAATACGACCCTAATCGAAATGCATACATTTGTCTTATACACTACGGGGATGGTGAGAAGAGATATATTTTACATCCCAGAGGAGCTAGAATTGGAGATACCATTGCTTCTGGTACAGAAGCTTTTATATCAATGGGAAATGCCCTACCTTTGAGTGCGGTTTGAACTATTGATTTACGTAATTGGAAGTAACCAATTAGGTTTACGACAAAACCTATAAATCGATCACTGATCCAATTGGAGTACCTCTATGGAATAGACCTCAACAGAAAACTGTTGAGTAACGGCAGCAAGTGATTGAGTTCAGTAGTTTCTCATAGAAAATTATTGACTCTCGAGATATGGTAATATGGAGAAAACTGTTTGAAGCACGCACAGAACTGGAAGCGCACCTTCTTTCAAAGAGAGGAGGGTTATTCACATTTCATTTGATGGTCAGAGGCGAATTGAAAGCTAAGCAGTGGTAATGAAGATCCACCGAAGAGATGTCTCCTACGTTACCCGTAATATGTGGAAGTATCGACGTAATTTGATAGAGTCATTCGGTCTGAATGCTACATGAGAAACATAAGCCAGATGACGGAACGGAGAGACCTAGGGTGTAGAAGATGATAACATGAATGATTCAACAGATTCGGATTCCTCTATATCCACTCATGTGATACTTCATTATACGATGAAAAGATCTATTTTTTTCTATATCATCATATACATCTAGAAAGCCGTATGCTTTGTAAGAAGCTTGTACAGTTTGGGAAGGGGTTTTTTTGATAAAAAAGAAGAATCTACTTCAACCGATATGCCTTTAGGCACGGCCATACATAACATAGAATTCACACATGGAAAAGGCGGACAATTAGCTAGAGCAGCAGGTGCTGTAGCGAGACTGATTGCAAAAGAGGGTAAATCAGCCACATTAAGATTACCATCTGGGGAGGTTCGTTTGATATCCCAAAACTGCTTAGCAACAATCGGACAAGTGGGTAATGTTGGGGTGAAGCTCAAGAGTTTGGGTAGAGCTGGATCGAAGTGTTGGCTAGGTAAGCGTCCTGTGGTAAGAGGAGTAGTTATGAACCCTGTGGACCATCCACACGGGGGCGGTGAAGGAAAAGCCCCAATTGGTAGAAAAAAACCCGCAACTCCTTGGGGTTATCCTGCGCTTGGAAGAAGAAGTAGGAAAAGGAGAAAATATAGTGATAGCTTGATTCTTCGTCGCCGTAAATAGGAATATTCCAAATCGAATTTTTGGAATTCGAAATAATGGGATGGGCGAACGACGGGAATTGAACCCGCGCATGGTGGATCCACAATCCACTGCCTTGATCCACTTGGCTACATCCGCCCCTTATCTAGCTAAAGAGAGTATTTTGTCTTTTTTCCATTCCGAATTATTGTATTGATTCTGACCTCGATACTTAGATCATTCTATTGGACATAGAATGACAATCAATCTTTTCCATGCAAAAAAAGGAGTAATCAGCTGTGATAGGTGAAAAAAAAAGGATTGTCAAAAAAAGGATTGTCAAAAAAAGGATTGTCAAAAAAAGGATTGTAGTAAAGAAAAGATTTGTAGCTAAGCATTTATCGGAAACATTTGAAAAAATCAAAAAGGGGGAGGAGAGAGAAATAATAGTCACTTGGTCTCGGGCATCTACTATTATACCCTCAATGGTTGGCCATACAATCGGTATTCATAATGGAAAGGAACATATACCTATTTATATAACAGATTCTATGAAAGGTCACAAATTGGGAGAATTCGCGCCTACCCGGAAGGACCCGATAGATGAAAGAAACGATAACGATAATAAATCTGTAATGAAGAATAAAAAAAAATAGGGATCAAACAAAGATTAAGGAGAAAGAATCTTATGAAAAATCTTAAAAAACTAGAGAATAACCCTATGAAAAAGAACTCAAGTTCAAGTAAAGGAGTCCAAGTTTTAACTCAACATATAGGTATTTCTGCTTCCAAAGCACGAAGAATAATTGATCAGATTCGCGGACGTTCTTATGAAGAAACACTTACCATACTCAAATTCATGCCTTATCAAGCATCTTCTCTCATTTTCAAATTAGTGTATTCTGCAGCAAGAAATGCTAATCATAATATGGGTTTAAACAATGCTGAATTATTCATTAGTAAAGCCGAAGTCCATAGGAGTACTATTAGAAAAAAGACAAGACTCTGTGCTCAAGGACACAGTTACCCAATAAAAAGAATCACGTGTCTTATAACAATCGTACTAAAGGAAAAATCGAAATCTTTATTAGATTAATCTAAAATTTAGATATTAAATTAAAAAGATATGGATGAAAAAAATAAAATAAAATAGAAAATTATGGGACAAAAAACAGATCCACTTTGTTTCAGACTTGGTACAACCCACAGTCATCATTCTGTTTGGTTTGAAGAACCAAAAAAATATTCTACGAGTATACAAGAAGATCGAAAAATACGAAATTTTTTCAAGAATTATATACAAAAAAAAATCAAAGAATTTCTAAAAATTGCTAAAAAAAAATATTCACAAACAGAACTACAAGAATATCTACAAGAATATTATTTAAAACAATTAACACAAGAAGAACTACAAGAATATTATTTAAGACAATTAAAACAATTAAAACAAAAACAATTAAAAAAAAAAAAGCAAAAGAATAAAAAGAAAAGAAAACATTATTTGAAAAAAAGTAAATTAAGTCGACCTCCCCTAGGCCTACCTCCCTCAGGCCTACCCCCCTTAGGCTTTGAAGGAATTATACGTATACAAATTGAAAAACAAGGAATTAGAGCAAAAAAAACATTTGTACGAATCATAATCTATAGCGGATTGGTACCAAAATTCTTATTGAAAGGGGAAACACTGAAAGATTTCAAGGAAAATATAGAAAAACAAGAATTCTTCTATTCTATATACCCCACAAAATATCCCAGAAGACTTCGTATTCAACTCGTCGAATACGCTGAAGAACCACTTTATAGCCACCCTAATCTTATTGCAGAGTTTATAGCCTTACAATTAAAACAGAGAGTTCCGTTTAGAAAGACAATGAGAAAAGCTATTGATATAACTAAATCTACAGGTATAAAAGGAATCAAAATACAACTCGCAGGCCGTATCGACGGAAAAGATATCGCGCGTAAAGAAAGTAAAAGAAAGGGTAAACTACCCCTACAAATAATTTGTACCAAAATGGATTATTATTCTCATACAATTCAAGCTGTCTATGGAGTTTTAGGCTTAAAAATTTGGATATTTAGAAAATAGAATTAATAAAGTAGAAAAAATTGACTTTGTCTTTCCATATCCATTAAAGAAGAAAAAAACAAAGAATTCAAATCGAATTAGTTAGGGTTAAATAAAAATTTGATTGACTCTTTTAGTATAATTGCTATGCTTAGTGTGTGATTCGTTAGTTTTTTCTTTAAAATTTAAAAATAAGAATTGAAAAAGTCAACTAAATCCTTACTAAAAACTTATTCTTACTAAAAACTTATTTTTTTTTTTAATCAAAAAAAAAAAACCTATTGCTTCGTATTATCAAGATCCCAAGAAAAAGTCACTATAATGATTTAAATATGAATAAATTATATATTTGTAGCAACTGAAATCTCTTCTTTTTTCTCTAATTCATAGAGAAAAAATCCGATTATTTATTTAAGTAAAAATAAAGGGATTTTTATAAAAGGAAAGGTGATAGAAAGAAAGAACAAGATATCAATGTTATATCATCCCAATATGTATGGTCTATAAATCACGTGATAAAAGAAAAAGCAGTGTAACAAAGCATCAATAATCAAAATTTGAATCTTAATCAAATATTTAATTCAAAAATACTGAAAAAAGAGAAATATTAATAAAATAAAAAAGAATAAAGAGTCCTGAGTTAATAAAACTAAGGAAATTGACTCAAAAACAAATTTTGTTGGAAGCTCCATTGCAGAGTTTGGGCCTAATCATGAATAGAGAAGCTATGGGAACGACAGAACCTTTGACTATATAGAATTCTATTAAAAAAATTCTAAAAATTGATTAGGTGGGATGGCGGAACAAACTAAGAAAACATTTAATTATTTATTCTGAGAGTGATGAATCAAACTACGAATGAAAGAAAAAAATGAAAAAGAAAACAGTAAATATTCGCCCGCGAAATAGCTTTTTATTTTTTTTTATTCGCGAGGAGCTGGATGAGAAGAAATTCTCATGTCCTGTTTTGCAATAGAGATGAGATTCAAAAAAGAACCATCGACTATAACCCCAAAAAAACTAGATTTCGTAAACAACATAGAGGAAGAATGAAGGGAATATCTCGTCGAGGCAATTCGATTTCTTTTGGCAGATATGCTCTTCAAGCACTTGAACCTGCCTGGATTACAGCTAGACAAATAGAAGCAGGACGAAGGGCAATAACACGATATGTGCGTCGTGGTGCAAAAATATGGGTACGTATGTTTCCCGACAAACCTGTTACAATAAGGACTACGGAAACACGCATGGGTTCAGGTAAAGGAGATCCAAAATATTGGGTATGCGTTATTAAACCAGGTCGAATACTTTATGAAATGAGTGGAGTATCAGAAACTATTGCTAGAAGAGCTATCTCAATAGCTGCTCACAAAATGCCTATACAAACTCAATTTCTTATTTCAGAATAGAAGTATAGAGGAAGAAGGATAAAGTATTAAAGATTAAAAAGCAAGTATAGGTTTATTTTTTCTGGATAGAAAATATTTTTTATTTTATTTTTGTACTGAAATTTAAAAATTGAAAAAAAAAGAAAGATATGATTCAACCTCAAACTATGTTGAATGTAGCAGATAACAGCGGTGCTCGCAAATTGATGTGTATTCGAATCATAGGAGCTAGTAATCAACGATATGCTAAAATTGGTAATGTTATTGTTGCTGTAATCAAAGAAGCAGTTCCCAATATGTCTCTAGAAAAATCTGAAGTAATTCGAGCTGTAATTGTACGTACATGTAAGGAATTCAAATGTGAAGATGGTATGATAATAAAATACGATGACAATGCAGCAGTTGTCATTGATCAAAAAGGAAATCCAAAAGGATCTAGGATTTTTGGTGCAATCACTGAAGAATTGAGAAAATTTCGTTTTACTAAAATTCTCTCATTAGCTCCTGATGTATTATAAAAACTAGTAATTGAGACTATTAACTAGTAAATGAGACTATTATATATTGGATATCTTAAATAGATAAAATTGGGGATTTTTTTAGGGTATATATTTGAAAAAATCAATAAAAAAAGGAAAACATGTTGATTACAAAAAAATTTGCGAGAATCCATAATTAGAATTTGTTATGAGTAAGGACACTATTTCCAATCTTATTACTTTGATAAGAAATGCTGACATGGCTAAAAAAGAAACTGTTCCAATACCATCTACAAACATTACTGAAAGCATTGTTAAGATACTTTTAAGAGAAGGTTTTATTAAAAATGTTCGGAAACATAAAAAAAATAACAAAAATTTCTTGATTTTAAGTCTACCTTTTTATAGAAAAAAAGGAATATATAGAACTAGAACTATTTTAAAACGTATAAGCCGACCCAGTTTTCGAATTTACTCGAAATATCAACGAATTCCTAAGATTCTAGGTGGAATAGGAATTGTAATTCTGTCTACTTCTCGAGGTATAATAACAGATCGAGAAGCTCGACTTCAAAGAATTGGAGGAGAAATTTTATGTTATATATGGTAATTCTCATAAAAATAAAAAAGAAAGCTCTCAGCAATATCATTACTAAAAAAAATGATATTTTGAATCATTCAGTATACAAATTTCATGTGATTTCGAAAATCTCGCAAATATTGCTTAACACTAAAGGAGGTGTACTATGAAAAAGAAAAAAAAAAATAGTAGTCCTGGAAAAGAAAACAATGAACGATTTATTTTTGAAGGAACAATTGTGGACCCAATCAAAGATATAATGTTCCACGTACGTTTGGATAATAGTAATAAAATCGTTCTGGGTTATCTCTCTGGTAAGATACGTCGTAACCGTATACGTGTATTACTAGGAGATAGAGTTAAGATCCTGATAAATGAATTTGACACAGAAAGAGGAAAGATTTTTTATAGATTTCCTCCTCAATCAAAAAAGAGTCGATTAAAAAAGATTAAAGATGACCATCAAGCGATGGAGAATCCTACCTCTACTGAATCGACAGAAACCACAAATCCAATAAGAAGCGATTCCTATAAATCAACAGATCAAAGGAATAGCTCTAAAGACACAACGCCTAACCAAGATTAGGCAGATTGGGTTAATGAGTCTTATTTTCTTCCAATAATTAAATAAATAAAAGAGGGGGTCCTACTAGATGGAGTACTTCTTGGCCTATGTAGTGCAACAAATAGACGAACGTACATTCCGGGCCCGCTTGTGCGGGAGTGATAAAATCGTAGAATGCTATCTATCTCATGAACTGTTTCGTAACAGTACCCCTGTATTGGTGGGGGATCTCATAAGATTGGAATACAACGCTGGTCTTAGACGCATAAAAAAAAGGTTTTATTATATCATTGAAGTGATATAATAAAGATTTTTATATGCAACTATGATCGGGGTTAAACGAACAACTATTCATGATTCCATATGGAATATGGAATCAATTATATAATTTTCGAAAATAAAGAAGACTCTTATGATAAAACTTCGTTTGAGACGATGTGGGAAAAAGCAACGTGCGACTTGAAGGACATAATTTTCTGTGGATTTTTACATCTACCATTTTCTTTCTAGAGTAATGAAAATGCTTTTGGTTCGACATAATTTGTTCTGTTCAAAAACCCTTAAACAGTACATGATGAAGCTCGAAGTTTGATTTTTTTATTTGTTCTATCAAATAAGGGAAAGAATCCAGGGTTAGTGAGAATTAACTTAATTTTATTTTAATTAATTGAAAGAAACTTTGTCAGTATATTCTTAATATCGAGATCAAAAAAAATCCAATTCAAACAAGAAAAAAAAATAAAAGAGAGAAAGTGAAATTGTTGGAAATTGGTAAAACTCTTTTGATTATAAGGTGGAATGGAAGTGAATCCTTCATATTTTATTTATAAGTATAAGGAAATCAGAAAAAAGGGGTGTTGCTTTCCCTTTGACAAGGAATAAAGATCTCCAAAGTAATGTATAAACCTAAAGATTCCAAAAAGAAAATATAAAGGATTCCGGAACAAGAAAATACTTCGTTGAAATTATCTCAACAATGTAATTGGATCATTTTAATCTAAATATCTTTCTTAGAGATAAAACAAACAAAAGAGTTTATAGACAGCTCAAGAAATTTATTTATGAAGGTTTTCCTTTGAACTTTCTCAAAATTATTTAACTTGAGTCATGAGTAAAAATGATATTTTTTTATATAACGAAAAGGAAAAAGGAACTCTATTTGAATCATAGTCTAATTCATGATTTTTTGAGCCCATTTCCCATTCTATAGATAAATTTAAATCATTTTTCTTGAGCCGTATGAGGTGAAAATCTCACATACGTTTCTAGGGAGGCTTTTTTTATCTATATCTATCCCAATGAGCCATCTATCGAATCGTTGCAACTGATGCTCGGTCCCGAAGAGAAGGAAAAGATCTTGGAAAAGTAGGTTTTTATGATCCAATAAATAAAAAAACTTATTTAAATTTTTCTGCTATTCTTTTTTTTCTTAAAAAAGGTGCTCAACCTACAAAGACTGTTCATGATATATTAACAAGGGCAGAATTTTTTAAAGAAAGAAGTTTGGGTTAATGAAAGCAAGGAAAGAACAGAATTTCGAAATATAAAAATCAAAAAAGATATACCATTTAAATAAGAGAAAAGATTAATAAGGTATGATTATACTATGACTTAGATAAGGTTTTATCTTAATAAGATATGATTCGATTATATTTAATATGATATTTATATTGAATAATAGAAATATTAAATTTTTCTATTTTTATTTTATCTTTTGACACGTAAGCGAATATTTTCATGAATTACCTATCTATGTTAATGAAATTCAGAAAATGATATCTGAATCAAAACCTATTTTACTTGGATCTGAAATCAATATTATAATTCATGAATTAGGAGGTCGTTTGGCATTTTTACTAGCCAAGGTCATGGACCAATTCAGCGAACAAACATTTCACGCACGCGTGTATCCGACTGGTGAAATTGTAGTATGTCATCTCTCTAATGAGATATATCCTAACAGGACCGCTGTATTAGTTGGAGATCTAGTACTGCTACAATACAAGGCGAATAAACCTGAAAATAAAATATATCATTGAAGTGATATAATAAAGCTTTTTATATGCAACACCTGGGGGGTTTGGGGATGAAAGGGGGGAACGTATACAGAAAAGATAGTTCTTTTCTATTATTCCCCTTATTTTCAGTTAGGGATCCCTAAGGGGATCACGGCTCTATGAGTCGTGATGAATTTTGAGCACCAGCCCTACATTGAAGGTATCGAGAAGAAATTGGAATGTAATAATATAGATTCATAAAATAAAGAAAAAAAGGTTCTCTATTGATTCTATCCCTATGGGATAGAAGAAGAAAAATCGAAATGAAATCAAGAATCCAGGAAAAAGGGGAAATCAAAAAAAAAATGAATCAAAAAAAGTTTTCATTTAAATAAACCGATGAAAAAGAATAAAAATGGTAGAAAGTATTTTGTTTTTCTAGGAACAGCAGTAAACAAATTCAACAAGAGCATGTTCCACGTACGTTTAGATCATAGTCGTTCTGTCTTATCTCTCTGCTAATATGCGTCATAATCATATACGTGTATTACTGAGAGATAGAATCAAGAAAAATAGATGAGTCTTATTTTTTCCCAATAAATGAAACAAAGAAAAAAGATAATACATAAGAAATATGAAAATTGGAGCATCAGTTCGTAAAATTTGTAAAAGATGTCGATTAGTTCGTAGACGTAAACAACTTACGGTGATTTGTCCCAATCTGAAACATAAAAAAAGGCAAGGTTAATCTTTCTCATTAAAAAAACCTTCCTTTAGAAATTCTTAATCACTTTGTTCAACAATTTTATCGATACAGGAAAAAAGGAAAAAGTTTTTTTATTGCTGCAATGGTACTATCAATAATTATATTAATTATATTGTTTTAATAAAGAACATTGAAGAATTTAAAAAATGGAAAGAGAGGGATTCGAACCCTCGGTAAACAAAAGCCTACATAGCAGTTCCAATGCTACGCCTTCAACCACTCGGCCATCTCTCCTAATATTATAATCTCTATATATTATATATATTTTCTATATTTTTTGATGAAAAACTGAGTGAATGGGGAGTTTTCTTATTACTAATAGGTTTCAATAAGAATAAATAATACCTTTCCAGTTTTCTATTTTCTTTTAAAGAAAATACTCCACGGATCTATTTTTAAATAGATAATCGTCCCATGAATTTCTTATTTCAAATTTTTATATTTATGATGTGGCATATTTATTATGCCACATATTATGCAAATAAAACATATAATTAATATTTGGAAGGTTTATTTTATGATAAAAAGATTTTTCCTTTGTTTGAATTCTAACCAAAAAAACTTCTTGAATTATCTACATAACATAGTCAAATAAAATCTTTTTTTATTTTATTGAACTTAAATGAAACAAAAACCTATTGATTAGTGGAATATTAAATTGGAATAAAAAGTCAACGATTTCATATTCATATCTTTCCTTATCTTTTTTTTTTACGTACGTAATTTTTGACTTTATATTGACTTTGTTGTTAAGATCATTTTCTCGAGGGGTAATGAAAAGAATTATATAACGGATTAGTAATTATGCCTAGATCGCGTATAAATGGGAATTTTATAGATAAGACCTTTTCAATTTTAGCCAAAATATTGTTGGGAATAATTCCAACAACTTCAGGAGAAAAAAAGGCATTTACCTATTACAGAGATGGTGTGATTTGATTCTTTTTTCTTGTTTTTTTAGCCTGTAGTTAAGTCTTACAAGAAATTGAGTCTTACAAGAAAAACGTATTGTGGGATAGAAAAAAACTAATAATGAAAAGAAACCTACGCTTGGTGAAGGTAAAGTTTGTGAGGGTAAAACAATAAATCCCTTCTGTCGTGTATCCTCGATTGATGCAATCTCAGATGCTTTAATCATCCATTTGAGCATTGAGCAAAAGATTAAATCCATAGGTTTCTTCGGATTGCGGGTCAATCCTACTCTACTAAATACCCTATTAAGTATAGGGAAAAAGCACTACACTTAGAAATCAACAAAACAAAAACTTTGTTCGAAATAACCCTTTTCCTTATTAAGTATGGGGACTAAAAAGAATGGTTGGGACAACAAACATCCATTTCGTTTGTACTTTGGATACCCATAAAACCATAAAAGATCGTTGAAGTAACTAATTCCCAGAAACAGAAAGCGTTAATAACAAAGAAATTATTGGAGTTACCTCTTTCATTTCATCGACTACTAATATGTATTCATTTCATCTACTACTAATATATAGTAGTAATATGAAGAGTTGGTGTTAAGAAAAAACCTCTGATGAGAAGGTTGACTAGAGATTTCTAGTAAAAATACTAGCTTCTTTCAGTTCATAATAAGATGAGAATAGTTAGATTTTAATTCTAAAGATTTTTTCTTAAGTATTATGTACAGAAGGTAGGAGCCGTATGAAATGAAAATATCATGTACGGTTCTGGAACGGAGACCTTTTCAATAGACTGAACGACCGTAACGAATGTTGGCTCAATCCGAGGGAAACTATGCAGAAGCTTTACAGAATTATTATGAAGCTACGCGACCAGAAATGGATCCTTATGACCGAAGTTATATACTCTATAACATAGGCCTTATACATACAAGCAATGGAGAGCATACAAAAGCTTTGGAATATTATTTTCGAGCACTAGAACGAAATCCTTTTTTACCGCAAGCTTTTAATAATATGGCTGTGATCTGTCATTACGTGCGACTATCTCTACTATAGAAAAAAAAAAAAAGAAATTAGCTAGTATCTACTAGATAAAATAGGATTTCTACATAGAAATCGTCAAAAACAACGATTTTTATCAGCTGTAGGAAATAAACAGATTTCACGAAAATCAAAATAGGTAGAAAAAAGCCTCTACTTTTTATTCTATGGATAAAAAATCAAATTAATAGAGGAAGCATCGTAAAGATCAATTAGCGAGCTATTGTGTCGATAAAGTTAAGAACTGCTTACTTATGCCATGATAGGGGACATTAAGTTAGGAATCCACTTATGTAATAGAGTTGATCCACTAAGATATTAAGCAGCGGTGTAGTTTTAGATCCCAAAGATAGTAAGTCTTTTTTCTTATTGAGAAAATTCATTTTCAAAGATTCTATAGCGATTTGCTATATGAAAACGAGATAGTTACCTCTCAGAAAATCATAAGAATATATTTATGAGCTATATATGCTTTATTCTTCTGAAGGTGGGAAGAAAAGAAAAAACTGATTGATTATTAACGAAATCAGAGTTTGAAACTTACTGTAATTAACTTTTTCTTTTTTTATAATTAACAATATAATAAAAAAAATGAAGAGAAATTGAATTATCCAATATACAATAAATCAGGATAAAAGAAATCAGAATAGATAGAAAAGAAAGAATAGATTACTGAGCCGTATGAGGTAGGAAACTCTCAAGTACAGTTCTAAGGGAAAGAATTATCTATTCCGACCGGGGAGAAAAGGCCATTCTGGAGAGCGATTCTGAAATTGCAGAAGCTTGGTCCAATCAAGCTGCTGAGTATTGGAAACAAGCTATAGCGCTTACTCCAAGCAATTATATTGAAGCACATAATTGGTTGAAGATTACAAAACGTTTCGAACTTAAATAAGATAAGATTACTCTATATTTTTATTTTGAATTCACATTCAATTCATTAAAATGAATCTTATTTTTCTTATTTATTAGAAAATAAAAAGATATAAAATAAAAAGAAACCCATTAAAGAAATAAAATTGATTAAGAAAATCTAATCAAGAATTTGATTATAGCCTTTCCTCGAATATTTTTTTATGTATTTGAAACTCGAATTTTCCTTTTTTTTAGTTTATCCCAATTCCTGTATGATTCAAGAAAATCTGCTTGCTTAAATTGAGAATTTTATTTGAGAATATGCTAATTTCGGTTTCCTTGTTCAAGTGCATCAAAATATTCTCAAAAATGGAATTCAATTTTATGCCTTTACGCATACCAAGAGTGCCTTATCGCCGTGTTTTAGACGAAAAACCGACTATTGCGAATTTGTAAACTTTCCAATATAATCAATATAGAATTCATTGTTTAAGAATGGGAAGAAAAGCAAGGGGAAGGTTCTAGTAGCAAAAGCCATTGGAATCGATATTTGATATATTGGAATAATGTGTTTTGTTATTGATTGACCCTAGACGGATAAAAGAATAACTGAAAGAAAAGAAATCGAATCTATTAGTTATTTGCAAAAATAGGATGAATAATATATGCCAATACCAAGAATACCTTATCGTGATTACGATGATGTTTTAGATCGTAATGTTTTAGATGAAAAACCGATTTGGATTGACATATACGAACGACTTTACATAGACAGAACACTCTTTCTATGCAAAGAAATTACGACACCTTTCGCCAATCGGTTCATCGCTCTCTTGTTACTGCTGAATTCGGAAACTGATGATTATAATGATACTGATATATATATATATATAAACTCTCTTGGTGGAGACGCACACCAATCAATAGCCATTTATGATACTATAAAAGTTATGTTACCTGATGTGTGTACAATAGCTATGGGATTAGCTGCATCAGGAGCATCTTTGATCCTGGCCGGAGGAACAATTACTAGACGGATAGCATACCCTAACGCTAGGATTTTGATTCACCAACCTAGAAATGCCCTGGCTAGCACAAATAAAAATATAGATTCCTTAATGATGGAAGCAGAGGATATGCTTGAACTTCGTAACACAATTGCGGATATTTATGCAGAAAACACAGGTAAACCTGTAGATGTTATACAGAAGGATCTGGAAAGAGACTATTTTATGTCGGCAACAGAAGCTCAAGATTATGGTATTATCGATCACATAGTAAAGTCCAAAAAAGAAAATGAAATAAAAGAGTGATCCGATTGATTTTTTGTAAATCTATTTCAAAGTCGAATTTTCCTTTTTTGAATATGGAGTATTCCATATTCAAAAAAGGAAAATTGAGAAAAATAACATCTGGTTAAGATCGATCGAAAGAAAGAAATTGGATTCTGTATAGATATATACACAATATGCCAACTATTACACAACTTCTTAGAAACATCAGACAGCCAAAAAAAAATGGTAAGAAATCTCCCGCTCTTAAAGGATGTCCTCAGCGTCGAGGAACATGTGCTAGGGTGTATGTGCGGCTCGCTCAGATCATGAATTCGAACAGAATTCGAACAGATAAGAGAATTTTCCAGTATCAACGAGCAGTACTGATGAATAGGATAGTAACATAAAGGTATATTATATACCTAATTATTCTATCAAATTGATGGTTTTCATTGGTCAAAATCCAATCATTTTCGATTTGAAATAAGAAGCAATGGTCCATTGGTAGCAAAAAGTTATCCGGAAATAGCATTACATTAAGGCATGAAAGAACGGGCTCATAGGGCTAGCTACCTAGCCAACTTTTCGAATGAAATGCCGTCACTGTATGGATCTTAGTGTGAAAAGGGCTATTACTTTCTAATTAATAGATAGAGCCAAAGAATATGAACTATACAAGTTCACAAAATCTTTTGAAAAGAAGCTCCGGTGTATAGAGAGGACCTCACCCTTTGAGAGGTAACCATAGAAACCACTATTTTTGGAATGAATAAGAATGGGAAGAAAAGAAAGAATCGTGGTTTCATAGTAGCAAAAGCCATTGGAATCGATATCTGATATATTGGAATAATGTGTTTTGTTATTGATTGACCCTAGACGGATAAAAGAATAACTGAAAGAAAAGAAATCGAATCTATTAGTTATTTGCAAAAATAGGATGAATAATATATGCCATTGGGTATACCAAAAGTACCTTATAAGTCTCGTTTAAACGAAAAACCGATTTGGATTGACATATACGAACGGCTTTACAAAGAAAGAACACTCTTTCTATGCAGAGAAATTACGACACCTTTCACCAATCGGTTTATCGTTCTCTTGTTACTGCTGAATTCGGAAACTGATTTTTATAATGATCCTGATATTTATATATATATGAACTCTCCCGGTGGAGGGGTACACGAATCACTAACCATTTATGATACTATAAAAACTATTTTACCTGATGTGTGTACAATAGCTATGGGAGCAACTGCATCAGTAGCATCTTTGATCCTGGCCGGAGGAACAATTACTAAACGGGTAGCATTGCCTCACGCGAGGATTTGTATTACCGAACCTAGAAGTGCTACTAGCACAAATAAAAATATAGATTCCTTAATAATAGAAGAAGAAGAGACGCTTGAACTTCGTAACACAATTGCGGATATTTATGCAGAAAACACAGGTAAACCTGTAGATGTTATACAGAAAGATATGGAAAGAGACTATGACTATTTTATGTCGGCAACAGAAGCTCAAGATTATGGTATTATTGATCGCGTAGCAAAGTACAAAAAAGAAAGTGAATAAAATCCTGAGTGATCTGAGTGATTTTTTGTAAATCTATTTCAAAGTCGAATTTTCCTTTTTTGAATATGGAGTATTTCATATTCAAAAAAGGAAAATTGAGAAAAATAACATCTGGTTAAGATCGATCGAAAGAAAGAAATTGGATTCTGTATAGATATATACACAATATGCCAACTATTACACAACTTCTTAGAAACATCAGACAGCCAAAAAAAAATGGTAAGAAATCTCCCGCTCTTAAAGGATGTCCTCAGCGTCGAGGAACATGTGCTAGGGTGTATGTGCGACTCGTTCAGATCATGAATTCGAACAGATAAGAGAATTTTTCCAGTATCAACAACCAGTACTAATGAATAGGATAGTAATATAAAGGTATATTATATACCTATTTATTCTATACAAATTGATGGTTTCCATTGGTCAAAATCCAATCATTTTCGATTTGAAATAAGAAGCAATTCTCCATTGGTAGCAAAAAGTTATCCATTAAGCGGAGGAAATAGCATTAAATTAAGCTGAAAGAACGGACTCATAGGGTTAGCTACCTAGCCAACTTTTTGAATGAAATGCCGTCACTGTATGGATAACTCTTAGTGTGAAAAGGGCTATTACTTTCTAATTAATAGGTAGAGCCAAAGAATATGAACTATACAAGTTCACAAAATCTTTTGAAAAGAAGCTCCGGTGTATAGAGAGGACCTCACCGTTTGAGAGGTAACCATAGAAACCACTATTTTTTTGAAATGAATAAGAATGGGAAGAAAAGAAAGAATCGTGGTTTCATAGTAGCAAAAGCCATTGGTGATATATTGGAATAATGTGTTTTGTTATTGATTGACCCTAGACGGATAAAAGAATAACTGAAAGAAAAGAAATCTAACCCGTTAGTTATTTTATTCAATAAGATTGAATTTTATTCAATGAGCAGAGTGAGACGAGGATATATAGCTCGAAGACGCCGAAAAAAAAATCGTTCCCTTGTATCAGGTTTTAGAGGAGCTCATTCAAGACATACTCGAATGATTATTCAACAGAAAATGAGAGGTTTGTTTTACTCTCATCGAGATAGAGGCACTAAAAAGAGGTATTTTCGTCGTTTGTGGATCACTAGAATAAATGCAGTAACTCGTGAAAACCAAACATTTGATAGTTATTGTAAGTTTGTCCACAATCTGTATAAGAAGCAATCTTTTCTTAATCGTAAAATACTTTCACAAATATCTATATCAAATAAGATTGGTTTTTGTAAGATTTCTAATAAAATATTTAAACCTAATAAGGTTTATGAAGAGATACTCAAATAATTTATTAGTAATGATTAAAACAGGATTCCCCGGGGAATGAACTCCGGGAAGATCCGGGAAGATATAGAAGAAAAAAAAATTCAGATAAAAATTAATACGAAAATATCTCAGGAAGATTTTTCTCCTTTTTTTATTTATAACATTAAGAATCCAATCTGATTTCTAAGCTTTTTCAAACAAAATATTTTAACTTGAGTTCTAATTTGAGGTTTTGAGTCAATTGGAAAATAGGCTTATGGATTTATCGTTTTATGATGAGTAGTTCTTGAATTTATTTTTTAAAAGGATTAAAAGGAGTAGTCCCTGGTTCGGTTCCGAGAGGAGGAACTCTCGTTAAAGGATAAAAAGGACTAGTCCAAGGAGTAGGCCCTGGTTCGGTTCCGAGAGGAGGAAATCTCGGCTCCGTTTCAGGATGAGTTTTTTTTGCATCCCATCTTCTTTTTTTTCTGTTTTTCTTTTCGTCTTTTTTTTTTTTACGACGTTCTAAGATCTCGCGCCATTTTTTCTTAAAATGTAGCTCATTTTCAATAAAAGGTAATAAAGCTAAAAAACGAGCTTTTTTTATAGCATTAGTCATTAATCGTTGGTGTCTCAAGGTTAATTTAGTAACTCGTCTAGGTATGATTCTTCCTGCTAAACCAATAAATCGACCAATTGAATCTATATTCCTATAATGGATTTCCTTTCTTGATCCGATGTAAAAACGCATATTACGTTGGTTAAGAAAGTCTTTCGAATATTTAGAATATTTAAAACGAGATTCAAATCCACGATGAAAAAAAAGGTATTTCCGAAGAGAAATATATTGATACATTTTCCGTAAACGAGATTTTTTGGATTTAGGAAAATCTTGTCTGAATTTATGAAAAGGGTTGTTGAATTTACCAAGAAGTTGCTTAGCTTTATGAACAAAAGGTTGCTTGGCTTTACGAACAAGAGGTTGCTTAGCTTTACGAACAAGAGATTGCTTGGCTTTACGAATACGAAGAGGTTGCTTAAGTCTATCCATGGTTTATTTCTTATCTATAAAATTTGATTTCTTGATTCATTTAAGATCCAACTAAAATAGGTTTTGATTCAGATATCATTTTCTTAATTTCATTTATATATATATATATATATATTTAATATATACAAATGATATAATCTCCATGTTAAAATGAGATTAGATTTAATAGATATTCTTTCCATTTATATATGATTTATATATGTATATTATATATTTTCTATATAATAATATGGTAAGTTCTTACTTTATTTATTGCTTTCAAAAACTTATTTATTGCTTTCAAAAATAGAAAACATGATGTTTGTTTTCTTTGATCTATTTCTTTATTTTTATTTCCCTATGAGTCGTATGTTTGTTACAATAGCGACAAAATTTTCTCAATTCTAATAAATTGAGTGTATTAGAACGATTCTTTTGAGTAATATATCTAGAAATACCCATTGATTTCTTATTGATACTTCTTCGAACACAACTAGTACATTCCAAAAAAACTCTGACTCTTACATCTTTCCCTTTAGCCATGAACCTCCTTTATATCTTTTGATTGGTTTAACTTAAATTCTCCTATTTTCGGTTTTTGAATCGAAAAAGAAGAAAAAATCAGTAAGAATTCTTAACTAGTTATTACATTTCTAAAGATTTTTTTGACATGAAATTATCTAGTTAATTTAATATGTATTATTTTAATTAATAAAAAATAGAATAAAAATTAAGTAATAGAATTTCTTTCTAAATTATCTAGTTTGATTGGAAATCTTTATAACTTACTTATTTCAGTCTCTTCTTTTCAATTATTATCTCGTCTAGCTTACGCTAGACTAATGAATCCCAATTTTTCCAAAATTTGATCTTGAGTGGGCTTACTTGATTTCTATTCACTGGGTTTTGGATGAGCTAAACTTATACCTTTTATCTATCATAAAGATTTGAAAAAAGAATCGTCACATGGAATTCTATTCTCCTTCATTTCTTCACATATTAATAACTAAAATCAAAAAAAAGGAAATGATAAAGCATCTGGGAATAAACGATTTATTTCTATTAATAGACCTGCTAAAGAACCAAACCATAGAGTACTTATCACAGGTGCCACAGAGAGATATGTCTTTATATCTTGCATTGCAAATTCTCTTTCATTATTTTATTGGAATACATGTATGGTCAGATGCTTTAGTTCAAGATTTTTTGAATTGATTTTTCCTTTTTTTTACCCTCAATTCCTATCTAAAATTGATATGTACAATGAACCCATAGATAAGAATCTCCTGTCCCACCTAACAAACAAAAGAAAGAAGCCCAGCATTACTGCTCAAATATGAATTCTTCATTTATAGGTTAGATTGCGTTTCAGATGTATATTATTTATTATAGTATTATAGTAAGTATTATAGTAATAAATGACAAGAAACTTTGATATATATAGAGAAGAAAATGATCATATATATGGAAAATAAGACAAGGATTTTGTAAAATGACATTGTACAGCAAGTTCGAAAAGGGGTGTAGCGCAGCTTGGTAGCGCGTTTGTTTTGGGTACAAAATGTCACAGGTTCAAATCCTGTCATCCCTACCTATTACTTTTGCTATGGGAAGTGAAGAGGAATTCATTAAGATCGTGGATTTGCGGATACTATATGTATAAGAAATGCGTTAGGATAGAAATAGAAAAAGCGCTCTTAGTTCAGTTCGGTAGAACGCGGGTCTCCAAAACCCGATGTCGTAGGTTCAAATCCTACAGAGCGTGATTTCGTCTATACAAAAACAAAACGAAGTCAAATTCAAACTGAAATTGAACCTCGGCTTCAAAAAAAGTCAATAAAACAAAAAAGAAAATTGATTAAATCAAAGGTCCAACTGATCACCACGCCTGTATTGTAAATATGCAGTTACGAATAATCCTGCTAAAGTGATAGGAATTAGGCCT